GATGGCAAAACAAGCATCCTGAAACGCAACCTCAATCTATTTGCCCGAGCACCGTACCCTATATAAGAACAGAAAGAGATTGAAGTTACTTTTCTCCTTTGATATCCGACCTGGTAACCCGTTTCCAAGCATTTCCATCTATGATAGAGGGATCAGTTGGTGCTTCCGGACTCGCTCAAAGAAATGCATTGGATAGATGACCTGGTATTGATAAGGAAGTTAGCATCGGGCACGAAAGACCTAGGGAAGAAAAAATCTTAGTTCCACGGTTATCTTATTGGGAAACCGTATCAAAGCTCCTTGGCAAGTCTACAATCTTAGGACTATATAATAACCTAGCTAGCTTAAATGCCTTAGTAGCGAATTTTTTCTTCTTTAAATCGACCGATACCCTTTTAGTAGTGGGTTGGGCTTTGAACAAAGGGAATAAGAACTGTGTGTGGAAGCAAAGCCGAGGCAAACCTTGTTTCTTAGGCAGTTCAATCCTCACATATGAAGTGGGGGTTGCTCCCTTAGGCCGGGACTAGCTATGTGGTAAGTCACTCACACTCTCCTCGAAGCAAGGCCACAGAAACTCTCAGTATTCTAGGGGCCTAGAGACTAACCAGTAAGTCTGATTCTTTTTCTTATTTAGTTGTTCGTCGAACAAAGTCCTAAGGTAAGAACTTCGCGCATAAGATAAAAGTAAGGAAACTTAGGACAAAGATAGTAATATTTAGTAGGGGCATACTTTCTTCCTAAGAAGTGGCTCATCGGTGAAGGATTCCCGCGAAAAGAAAGAGATGGGCTCTTCATGGCTAAAGGTTTTAGCTGCTTTCCTTATCTTAGAAGGAGGGGTATAACCCATAATAGAACGCGGATTCTTGCCTGATAAGGGCTTAGCCTCCTACCCCGAAAGTAGGATTCTTATTTAATTAGCTAGCCGAACAAAGAGAACATATAAGGCATAAAAGAAAGAACAAGTACGCCATCGGGATAAGAAGAAGAGGTCACATCCTCTTGTTATAGGAGGAAGAAAGACTAATAAGTAAGATAAGCGAAGACATATACTCAATCATGCATATGAAAAGAGGCCCTTCGGGGCGGGGAGCTACAGGTCACGTACTCCTGTTAAAGACTAAGACTAACTATTCAGACAGGAAGACTTCAGACAAAGGTTTACCCCGTTCGGGACCCGGACATCCCTCACTCCCCATAAAGCGCGGTTAAGCACTCTATAGACTAGTCAATGCTATCAACAACTACTGGAACAACTAATGAATAAAAGGCAGGAGGTTCCCCACCTAAACGACTTGTTCGCCGATACTAATACCTCGCTTCAAGCGCCCGCCTCATCAAAGCTTTGTTCCTATTCCTTCTAACCGAGGGAAGCTAGAATGCTATAGTTTAGGCATACTTCGTTACTTCGGCTTCCAGAGCTGCGCCCAATGGCGTTCCTAGTAAACCCACTTATTATAATGAGGGCGGCTCAACGGCACACTTATCCCTGTATTCTGGAATTCTGGTCTTAGATGACTCCCCACCTCCCGAACTTCCTGCTCTTTTGCTGTCGAAGAATCTCTCGAAGAAGCTGTCGAACTTGATGGCTTAAGTGTCTGCCTAACCTCTCCTTCTCTATTGACAAAATTCGAAAAATAATAGCCTTTTATGCGGAGGAGAAATCATCTGGATCCCCCAACTCACTCGCCTACTAACATCGAGGAGGATAGACTTCCCACAGCGCTAACGCTCGGTGGCCTTTCTTCTTGTCCCTAGGGTGGGCTGTGAATAGTAAGGTAAATTTATAAGAGCTCTCTACAACGGGAACAACATATCACATCCTCAGGTCCCTAACTCATCTTACCGGCCCATGGAACCGCTGCTTGTGGCCCCTATTTAATTACATCGCTATGCCTCGGATTCGATTCTTCGGAGGTGGATGCCTCCTGTCCGGCCTCGCTTTGAATGACTGCTCGGGACTGCGCTGGACAGATCCTTCTGGGAGAGCGAACGATGCGACGGGTGTGAACTTCTTCTGATCTTACTTATTATCTTAGTCATGTCACCATAGCTTTAGTCTTTCAGAGCCTTATTGTTTTTTTGGAGCTAGGAGACGCGTAACCGCGAGCTGCTTTCCTTCTTTAGATAGCAAGTAGGTAGATTTGGTCGTTGCCTTTCCACCTGTCGTAAGTGTTCCCTGGGTAGAGAACTTATAGTGTAGCCGATTAGGTATGGGACTAATAAGCCCGAGAAGGGAGTGAACGGGCGACGGCTTGCCTCGATAAGTGGGATGCAGGATCCGCAACAGCAGTTATAACATATTTTCCTTGACTTAATGTGAACTAGGGCGGATACCTTGGCCGGATAACTAGGATTCAGATCTTTTCTAAGACAGGTCTCCTGAACGAAGGATTCCCTCGCCTTGAGATTGAAGTGAGCTTTCTCCGCCCATAAACATCACAAGGGAATCTCTCTCCACATCTTGAATTTTCCCTTTATTGACACATCTTCTAGCCGGATGGAATAAGATAAAGAATCCCTACGGGAATAGTAAAATTGATTCGATTCTCTTCATCTTTGCCCAAAGCCTTCCCCTTTGCCAGTTATGCTCTACTTCCTTTTCACACTGCCAGAGGTAGAGTGACTGCAGCCCATTCCAAGAGTCCCCTTTCCAAGAAAGAAAAAAAGGTATCTGAAGAGGAAGAAGACTTGACAGTAGCACTAGCGGAAAGAGGGTCAGAGAAGCACTAGCGGGGAGTACCAGACCTTGATGCGGAAGCAGAGCGACTATCTCACTAATCCTTGGGAAAGTATGAAGGGACGTATAGATCACACATGCCATCTCGTCCTTCATTGATCCGGGAATCAAAGATGGGTTGTCTCGGGGAATCACCAAAGAAAGCCCATACATATATTCCACTTGAACCAGAAGCCTTGAACCGGAAGGGGTCACGCTGTACCCAGAGCGTAAAGGCACCCATTCCAATCTCATAAGTCATCACTGCTGGTAAGGCAAGCCATCTTGCTATTCGAGAACAATCCCTACTTCCAGGATCGGCAACCCTATTCAGTACTGGAGTCTCCTCTTCTAGCTTCCATAGTTCCAAATCCTTACAGCTCGTACCGGATCGAGGTTATTTATAGCTCAGAATGAGCAGAGGTAACTCACTCTTTCTTCCCTCGGGCCCCGGAAACAGACCTCATTCCTCGACTATTAAGTCGAACAAAGCCGACTGGACCTTTTTGCTAGAGGGGCAGGAAAGAAAGAATGTTAGTCATAGAGGTTCTGTGTTTGGGCAACTGTTTAAGGCCTTAATCGACCCTTGTTGGTGAGGCTGCCGCGTACTAATCTGCCTCTCAAAAATAGGTTGGCTTTTGAAGCCCTTTTTCCGCCTATTCTTCCGGCACTCTTCCCAGGAACCTCAGTGAACTTATTACCTTAAAGGCCACATAATCAGAAGAAGCTCAACAACTGACGGTCACCAGCCCCCAAGAAAGAAGGCTTCTTTTGGGATGCCTTAAGTCATATCCCGCTGACTAAAAGCATCTCCTATGTCTGTCCCGGACCTCCTTGCCTTGAGGACGACCCTCGCTACCTGTCTCCTTCTTTAAGTTAGGGCCTGTTAGCCGAACTAGTATGATGATTTCTTCAAATTGAGGGATAAGAGGCTGCTAAGCCTGCCCCATTAAAGAGAAGGGGGATAGGTTGACTACTCTAACAGTCTATATGCGCAGCTTACGACGCCAAAGGAGCGAAGGATGTGCCGATAGGTGAAAGAAGCCTGCTCATTCGACCGACAATCCTAACGTAACTGCATCTGTCTCGGGAAGAATTAATTAGTAGCGGCATACCGCTTATCTTTTATTGGATTGCTTTCGTACGCATCTACTATAGAAATAGAACAAGAACAGGACAATAGAAAACTCCTTAGTTTCGTTAGCTGTTTGAGGAAGACCCTACCTTACTCGTTACGTGCCTATCCCTGTCCTTTATAGATAGGCGGCCTTATTTGCGATCAATAACTCATGTTTGTGATAACTCACGTATGGTTTTTCCTTTTTTTTCAGAATAAAACGAATTTGCTTAAGAAGATTGGGCAGCCATCCGATCAGCTCCTTACTAACCTATACGCCCTATTTAGATAGCACCGACACATTACCTTTATGCGTTCTCTCCTGATACAAGAAATTTCATCACGAGCTCTCTTCCCCGTCGGGGAATCAAAGAACACATTGGAAGGCATTCGTAGAAACCGGACATTCGTATTTATTAGTAAGTGGTAGTACGGCGGACAGAGAATAAGAGACTAACACTTCGAAAGATGGTAGCTTTGCCTCAGCTTTTTGGAAGTGATCTAGTCCCAGCCTCACTTATCTTTCTGGGAAGTGGGCGGCGAAGAGCTTTCTTTTCCACTGGGCTCCTAGGGCCAACTAAAATAGAATGGAACCGGCGAAATCGCTGAACTTTGCATCTTATATGCGTTCTCCTCTAGCCAATCCTCTAAGCCTTTGGTTCACTTATCCCTTTTAAGAAATAGAACTATAGTAAGCTGCGGAGTGATCGAATCGCAAGAGCACCACCCTTTTATGCTTAGAAAAAGGGGTCACGCCCCCCTGTGACAAAGCAAAAGACATCCCTCCGCTTATACCTACTTTTGGAAGTGGTATCCTAAGTCATAAGAATGAGTCCTTTGCGCCGGGCAAGAGAAAGCAAGAACTCCTGACTGCCTTACCCTTGTAACTTTGACTTATATATCCAATATCCGTTCAACTTACGTGAATGAGCCGAGTCGGGGAACCCGTCCTTTGGTTTATTTAACCTGCGGATCTGATGCCCCTAGAGCTCCTGACTAGAATATTCCTTAAGCCGACTTGAGTGAGCGTGGGAAGCGGACTCTTACAGGAATTCCCTCATCACCTTCAGGCCCCATCACAGGAAAAAAAAACCACCTCCGGTCTCTGATTCCTTGCCGAAGATCCGGTCAAAGATCAGGATCCAAAATCCTGCCAATCCCCGCTAA